ATCGATACAAATTGTAATCCCGATCTCGCGGATATTTCTATTCCAGCAAATGATGACGCTATAGCTTCAATTCGATTCATTCTTAACAAATTAGTATTCGCAATTGGTGAGGGTCGTTCTAGCTATATACAAAATTCTTGATTAATAATAAGATAAATAAATCAATTTTTTTTGAGGGAGGGGCTCCCTGTATTGCGATTTAAAAAATCGGTTACTACTCCCGAATCGTACAAAAGAAAAAGAGATAAAAGGGGATATTGTGTGATTAGTTTAGTTGGTATCCAAAACTAAAATATAAAATTCAAGTAAATAAGTAAAAAAAAAGGGGGGGGATCTTGAATCAAAATAATTTAAAGTTCTTATTTCTGTCAGAGGGCAATATGAATGTTTTATCATGTTCCATCAACACACTAATAAAAGAAGGGTTATATGAGATATCTGGTGTAGAAGTAGGCCAACATTTCTATTGGCAAATAGGGGGTTTCCAGGTCCATGCCCAAGTCCTTATTACTTCTTGGGTTGTAATTGCTATCTTATTAGGTTCCGCAGTTCTAGCAATTCGCAATCCACAAACCATTCCAACTGACGGCCAAAATTTCTTTGAATTTGTCCTTGAATTCATTCGAGACGTGAGTCAAACCCAGATTGGAGAAGAATATGGTCCATGGGTTCCCTTTATTGGAACCCTGTTTTTATTTATTTTTGTTTCTAACTGGTCAGGAGCCCTTTTACCGTGGAAAATTATCCAGTTACCTCAAGGGGAGTTAGCAGCACCAACGAATGATATAAATACGACGGTTGCTTTAGCTTTACTCACATCAGTAGCCTATTTTTATGCGGGTCTTAGCAAAAAAGGATTAGGGTATTTCAGTAAATACATTCAACCAACTCCAATTCTTTTACCCATTAACATCTTAGAAGATTTTACAAAACCCCTATCACTTAGTTTTCGACTTTTCGGAAATATATTAGCCGATGAATTAGTCGTTGTTGTTCTTGTTTCTTTAGTACCTTTAGTGGTTCCTATACCTGTCATGTTCCTTGGATTATTTACAAGCGGGATTCAAGCTCTCATTTTTGCCACTTTAGCTGCGGCTTATATAGGTGAATCTATGGAAGGTCATCATTAACTCTTTTTTTTTTCAAATATTCTTTCTTTTTTAAGTTAGCCAAATTATAGAATAGTTGGTTTACGTTATGTAAGAAACACTTGTATATGTGATATTTGATATTGACTAGGTATATATGAGTTAAAGATCTATATAATCTGCCCTACTACTTTTGTGAATTTCGATTTAGATAGGGCTTCGATTAGAAGTTCTTCCTTTTTATCTGTGAATTGGCTGAAAAAACGATAAAAAAAAGAACGACGAATTCAAAGAATGGTTCACAAAAAATAAATGGCATAAAAAAGTCGTATATATATATATTATGAATTTTCAAAAATCCCGTGGATAGGAACTACTATCAAAGTAATTCTTATAATTTAATAATATTATTATATTATTTCAATTAAAGTTTTTGGCTATTTTGGCTGGATGAATCTTAGCGATTAATTAATTAATTATAATTACGTCCTAAGTCATTGGATGATTGTATCATTAACTATTTCTTTATTTTGGTGTGAGGAACTTATCATGAATCCACTGATTTCTGCTGCTTCGGTTATTGCTGCTGGGTTGGCTGTTGGGCTTGCTTCTATTGGACCTGGAGTTGGTCAAGGTACAGCTGCGGGTCAAGCTGTCGAAGGTATCGCGAGACAACCTGAGGCAGAAGGAAAAATACGAGGTACTTTATTGCTTAGTTTGGCTTTTATGGAAGCTTTAACAATTTATGGCCTGGTTGTAGCATTAGCGCTTTTATTTGCGAATCCTTTTGTTTAATCCTAGAAATCACAAAATTATGGATTTTTTTCATAGTTTTTTTAATTCTATCAAGATTTAACTCCTACAATTATTCATTGAGACAACAACCCTTGGGAAGGACTAATTTGAGGATGGGGAATTAGCACATCGATTCGCTTTCTTCCTTCCCCTTATTCTTTATAGTTTAATGGAAACTTTGTTTTAAGGAGTGTTGCGAAAAAAGGAGGTTTAGGTTTTTTGAAATTGACATAAAACTTGGTCTCAAATTCTAGCTTAATTCTAATAAGTCTCATTATTATTATTGAAAATTAAAAATTTTGGAAAATACATTTGTAAATAGAATAGGTTTTTGATTCTGTTTACAAATATCCAAATAGGTAAATTAAATTATAAATTATTAAATTCAATTTTCTTTTTATTGAAAATAAAAAGAATAAAAAAAAAGGACAGAGTTCTTTTTTTATAGTTTAGCTAGAAGAGGAGATTATATGAAAAATTTAACCGATTCTTTCGTTTACTTGGGTCACTGGCCATCCGCCGGGAGTTTCGGGTTTAATACCGATATTTTAGCAACAAATCCAATAAATCTAAGTGTAGTTTTAGGTGTATTGATCTTTTTTGGAAAGGGAGTGTGT